AGGTAGGTCACTAATAAAGTTCCCTATCCGCAATTCTGCTATTTACTGAAATAATTTTACTGGAATATAGGATTCCTGGAATCTGGGAGGGATCGGATCCTCTGGATGGGTAGAAAAGTAAGGGAAGTACGGCTTTGAATGCTTTGCTTTGCTTATGTAAAAAATCCAAAATATTCTAATTGGATCATTGAATCGCCTTTCACTCAGTCATTGAATGATAAATCACTACAAGTGACGGAGATACACGATTTAAATAAGAAAAAAGCCAATATTTAAAAAACGTATCTAGAATGACTGGAAAAGTGGAAACAAGAACAGATAGAATAATATCATTATGAGCAAATCCAAAATCGTTGTAGGCATAGTCAATCAGTAGTTCCCAACCGCGGGGCGAATGGAATCCGATACATAAATCAGTTATGAAAAGAATCGAAAAGGCTTTGATTGTGTCGCTTAAATTATATAGGAATTCTTGAAACCAAGAGTTAAGAATAAAAAGTTCTTCATTACACAGAATCGAATAACCACTTAGAATAACGAAGCAGATTGTATTTGTCGAGAAGTGAAAAATCGTATGGATATGATCCTCATCGTGCATCTTGATTAATTGAATTGTTTCTTTCGGGAGCCCCATACGAAGCTTTTCTAGACGTCTTTCCGTAAATTCCTTTATCATTTCGTCCAAGAAGAATAATTCCTCTAATTCTATGAATTTTTCTAGAATAACTTTTTCTTGAATATCATTCAAAAAGGTTTCGGGTTGACTAGTATTCCACCAATTAGTAACCCAAGATTCCAGATTTTTATTAAATGAGAGAGGGATACACCAGGGCAAAAATACTAAAAATACTATAGATGAAAGATATCTAAGGGGAATAGATGCGTTCGTTTTTTTTTTTGTCATTTTTTCATCTGTGAATTGTTAATGAACACACCTCATTCGTTGATTCTATGCGATCGAATATTTCTATCAAGCATGAGTTCGATTACAAGGTATTGCACCTATAAATTGAGTCTCGTTTTTTTTAGTTGTGATTCGGCGGTTAGTCCTTGAACCTAGTGTAGAAAAACTACAGAAATCGAAGAAGAATCCATTTCGAATTCTTCATTCCAATTCGAATTTGAATCAAGAAATAATAAAAAACAAAACAATATTGTTTCCAGATTTCCCAATTGATCAAATATTCGAAGCGATTCCCCCTTTCGATGAATGCCCGAAAGATTAAAATTCAAATAATGAATATTAATATTATTCGCATTTCGAAATGAAAGAACTTTTTTTCTATAAAAAATGTAAAAATGAAACTCTCGCATATTTCGAAAAAAAAAAAGAGTCTTGAGGGGTTCCTCCCGCCGAGAAAGCGTTTATTCTTATTCTGTTTATTCTTATTCTTCAGTTCATTTTTCAAAAACCTTCAATTGGTACACGTAAGAAATAGGCCAATTCCGCAGCCTTTTGCTCAATTTCTCGTAGAGTCAAATTCTCATCAGTACGATTCAAGGGAATGGCCCCCAAGCCTCTGCTTTCTATATAAAGGACACGACGAGCATAAATCCCCTCTTTAACTTCTATTCGAATGGACTGAATATCTTTCATAAGGAATCGTAGAAAGATGCGGCGATTTTTTCCAGGAAATCCCCAACGAAAAATACACACTATTCCCTCTTTTGTATCAAATCGATCATAACCGCTACCTACATTCCATGTAATTGTGCACCACAAATAGGAACTAATAAAGAGACCCGCGATCCCGTAGAAAGACATCACGATCCCTTGCGGAAAAAATTGGATTTGCTGAGACGGAAATAAAGATAGCAAATTCCTATCAAGATAACTAGAAATTCCAACCACTAAGAATCCTAATGAACCTAAAAAAAGGATAAGGGCCCAGCAGAAATTGCTTGTTTTGCGAGAGCCTGCTATAAATTCTATCCATATATATTCTGATCGCCAACTCATACATACTAGCTCCAGTTGAATTTTATTGGAATTGGGGAATAACCAAAAGAAAATCTATTTGAGTTTACTTTTGTTGTTTCTGAAGTAACTGTCATCAACTAGTACTATTTTGATGTGAACTCTTAGCAGTAAGTCATCGAATTGTTTAGATCTAATAAAATCAGAGCATCCCCTTCATATCATATGATTCCCTATAGATCGGTACATACGTATAGATACATTGACTTTCATTGCAGGCATGAGTCAGATCACAATCTATTGTTGACAATAGATAGAAAAAATTTACCTATATATCATGTTTACACATGCATAAGAGCTCTTCCGTTTATACTTGGAGAAAGCCACTTCTTAGTCTTATACACTATTCTACTAAATAGCTATCCGTCATCGCTAAGTCTTGAAAAAAAAAACAAAGAATTATCTGTATGCTTCCTTGTACAATGAAATCTTATGTCACCAAAGAAAAATCCATTCTCCAGATTTTCTTTTATTTTAATTCGGATAAACTAACTAATTGTTAATTATTCTCCACAAAAAAAA